TTCAATCGGGGGATCGAATTGATTATAGAAACATGAGTTTAATTAGTCGATTTATTAGTGAACAAGGAAAAATATTATCAAGACGTGTGAATAGATTGACCTTGAAACAACAACGATTAATTACTCTTGCTATAAAACAAGCTCGTATTTTATCTTTGTTACCTTTTCTCAATAATGAGAAACAATTTGAAAGAACCGAGTCGACCGCTAGAACTACTGGTTTTAAAGCCCGAAATAAATAGGCTTACTTTTTCTTCACTTGAATCATAATTACAAGAATCTAGATTTGAGTGAATCTAGATTTGAGTATCGTGTCGTAAGAAAAAAATGAATCGGAAAAAAAGAAATCTGTTTTTATTGAATTGAACGTGTTCATTCATTTTGACTACTTTAGCATATTTTCTCATACTAATTTCTACTCTACCTTCCCGGAGTTCATTCTCCGGGTAACTCAATTTAAATTATTCTGGTAGATTCTTTCCAATCTACTTCCTTTATGATTTCGTTCGAAATCATATAAAGACAATTCCTATTTGATATAGCTATTTGTGCAAGTATTTTACGGTTAAGAAGCAACTGTCTCTTGTACAGATCGTGTATTAATCTACTATAACTATAGGATACTCCCCTTTCGCGAATTACTGCGTTTATCCTAGTGATCCACAAACGACGAAAATCTCTCTTTTTCCTATCCCTATCCCGATGAGCCGAAACTAAAGCTCTTATTTTCTGTTGAGTAATAGTTCTAGTAAGCCTTGAATGAGCCCCTCGAAAGCTTGATGCAAATAAACGAATTTTTGTTCTACGTCTCCGAGCTATATATCCCCGTTTAATTCTGGTCATTGAATAAATGAAACTTTGACGAATAACTAATTGATTGCCTTTCTTTCAGTTATTCTTTTCCCCTTCCTAGTCTATTAATAACAAAACGGATTTTTCCAATGTATAAAATCAAAATTCCAATGGCTTTGGCTACTCTAACCTTCCCGACCACGATTTTTTCTTTTTTTTTAGGTATTTCACTGCGAAATAAGACAGAAATAAGAAATTGGATTTTCCTAGGTATCAAAAATATAGTAAATAAAAGAAATAAAAAAAGAAATAGTGGGTTCCTTCGTTTCTATGGTTACTTCTTAAACGGTGAGGTCTTCTCTATACACCGGAGCCCTTACTTTATACTTTAATTTACTATTTAATCAACTAATTGATGTTATTGGGAACTTGTATAGTTCACACGCTTTGGCTCTACCCATGAATTATCCAGTAATAGGTCTTTCACAATCAGATCTACCTATACAGTAACGGTATTTAATTATGAAAGTTTGCTGGGTAGCTGACCCTCTTAGTCCGTTCTTGCCAGATTGGGAGCCTACCTAATCTTTATGTTTTATGCTTTTTAAATAAGATTTCCTCCGCTTAATGGATAACCATTTGTTACCAATGGAGAATTTCTTATCATCTTAAATTCAGGTGATTGGATTTACACCAACGGAAACCATAAACTTCATACACAATAGAGGGATATGGTAAAGTTTTTTTTGAATAATGGAGGGAGTTCCTTTTTCCATCCTATCCCATTCACCGGTACTGATCATTGATACTGTAAAAGTCGTTTTCTTGCTTTTGTGCCAGCTCATGATCTAAACGAGTCGCACATACACCCTAGTACATGTTCCTCGACGCTGAGGGCACCCCCGAAGAGCGGGGGATTTCGTGACATTTCTGATTGGCTGTCTTGTATTTCTAATAAGTTGTTTAATAGTTGGCATGTTGAATCGTATACATAATATGATGGGTTGGTTTAGATTGATCCTAACCGAATGATGGTGAATTACTTCTATTTACTATAATATTCAATTCGAAGATAAAATCTCAAATCACGGATTTGCGCGAAATCCATGTTATTTTCCTTGAACCGCTACAAAATCAACAATTCCATAAGCTTGGGCTTCTGTTGCTGACATAAAAATATCTCTTTCCAGATCTTCGGATACAACCCATAAGGGTTTGCCCGTTCTTTCTGCATAAACCCTTGTGAGGGTTTCACGCAGTTTCAGCAGTTCTTCCGCTTCCACGACAAATTCGCCTACTTGTGCCATATAAAAACCACTAGCAGGTTCATGCATCATTACCCTGATGATATAACAAAATAAAAGCTTCCCTTATCTCGCATGATAAAGAATAGAAAAAAGATAGAATTGAACAACCGTACAGGCATCTTTTGTGCATACGGCTCTACAAGAAAATTGACCCCCCTCCTTTCTATTGAAGAAAGAGAAAAATAGAATCTATCAGACTCAGATGAGTAAATAATCAAATTGCCATCCTTCCTTTCGGAGGAATTAAAAAATACTATGATGGCTCCGTTGCTTTATATGTTTATTTTTTCTTTTTTTTGTCTGTGATTCAGCAATCCCAAAGTTTCTTTTTAATCCGATCAAATAAGGAAAAAATCTTTTTTTTTCGTACTCTTTCATAACATAAATATTGTTAAGAACTCTCCGGCATGAAAACAAAAAAGTTTGTGACGCTGAACTGAACTCCCGATAGATAAGAGAAAATCGGAAATACCCCTTATCTCATACTACTCTCTCGATACAGAATCTAATGTTTTGAAAAAAAAACAATACAAAAATTTCTCATATCGAATTCGAAGTGCCATGCTATTATTACTTAGTATTCATATGGCGAAGGCATAGTCTTCTTTTTTCTCTCAAATAAAAACCTCATTGGCGCCAAGCGTGAGGGAATGCTATACGTTTGGTAAGTTGTCCTCCGACCAGGATAAAAGATCCCATTGAAGCAGCTAATCCGATGCATACTGTATGGACATCTGGTCGCACAAATTGCATAGTATCATAAATGGCGATCCCAGGTATTACCCAGCCCCCAGGAGAGTTTACAAACAAATACAGCTCTTTGGTCTCATCCTCCATACTGAGATATATCATAAGACCAATAAGTTGATTCGAAAGCTCGGTACTAATCCCTTGGCCTAAAAAAAGTAATCTTTCTCGATAAAGTCGGTTGATTAGGGTAAAATTGTATCCCTTAGGAACCGTACATGCGCCTTTTGATGCATACGGTTCAAAAAAATTGTGAATCAATGTATAGATTCAAGTCCTCTTTCTTTTTTTTTCGAAAGGTTCTTTCTTACTTCTAACGAAAGGGCTTTTCTTCGATTTTTCAATAAAGACGAGTTTTTACTCCTTTTTTCTATTTTCGATTTTCCATTATAAAATTCGAAGTTATAAGAAAGGGTCATTAAACTTATCGAATTAACTTCTCATTGATGTATTCTTTCATCGAGATTTAATCCAAACCGCGATGGTATTTTCTTGTTCCTGAATGGGTCTGTTTCATCTTTTTAGGTTTATGCTCTACTCCGGGTAAAGATCCGCCCGATTTGGATTTGTACATATAGGACAAATGCTCCCATTACCATTTCTTTTTGTATTTCTTTTTTTTTTCAATTCATTTTATACAAGTATTTATTAGAGTTGAGATAACTTTGCTTGACAATTAGGATCTCTTTACAAAGAAAAAATATGAATAGCAATCATAGATATCTTACCAATCCAATTGGGTTTTTTCTAAACGGAGCCTGGATACTTCATTTTTTTAGTCCAACCAAGCCAACCATAAATTATTCTAATTGAATTATTCTAATTGATAATAGTAATATGAATCCCCTCAAAAATGGATCTAATTGCACTTCACGCTCCAAATTTTTGATGATTCAATTTATCTTTCTTGGGCGAAACGGGGGATATCTCGATCGGGGGAGAGAACGGGGAAATACCATATGACCCAATATATCTGACAAGTCGCACTATACGTCAACCCAAGATGAAATTGGATCTCCAGGATTTCGGAATATAACTTTTGGAACACCAATAGGCATTAAATGACAGAAAGAATTAAATACTATATTTCACTTTGAGGTGGAAACGTAACAATTTTTTTTATTGTCTTTATAATATTCATATTGGTTTTATCGTATTTATTTTATCCATAGATTCTAAAAATTCATAAAGAAAGACAGAATGAATAAACTCAAATTATTACGAATAGATCTTTCTAATGATAAATAAGTATGGACTCATTCGCTCATAGAAAATGGGATCAACTCCCCCATTGCGTATTGGTACTTATCGAGTATAGAATAAATCTGCTTCTCTTTGTTCCTACGAACAGAATTGTTCCATTATTACCAACAGAATAGAAACCCTTGTTCGGAAATAATCGACTCAACAAGAGTGGTCCATAGGATAGTCATATTATAGTCTTTTCCAATGCAATAAAGTTACGTAGTGTCCATTTATCTTTGATATAAGGGGTATTTCCATGGGTTTGCCTTGGTATCGTGTTCATACCGTTGTATTGAATGATCCCGGTCGGTTGCTTTCTGTTCATATAATGCATACAGCTCTGGTTGCTGGTTGGGCCGGTTCGATGGCTCTGTATGAATTAGCGGTTTTTGATCCTTCTGATCCTGTTCTTGATCCAATGTGGAGACAGGGTATGTTCGTTATACCCTTCATGACTCGTTTAGGAATAACCAATTCATGGGGCGGTTGGAGTATCACAGGGGGGACTGTAACGAATCCAGGTATTTGGAGTTACGAAGGTGTAGCGGGAGCACATATTGTGTTTTCTGGCTTATGCTTTTTGGCAGCTATCTGGCATTGGGTGTATTGGGATCTAGAAATATTTTGTGATGAACGTACAGGAAAACCCTCTTTGGATTTGCCAAAGATCTTTGGAATTCATTTATTTCTCTCAGGGGTAGCTTGCTTTGGTTTTGGTGCGTTTCATGTAACAGGCTTGTATGGTCCCGGAATATGGGTGTCCGATCCTTATGGACTAACGGGAAAAGTACAACCTGTAAATCCAGCGTGGGGCGTGGAAGGTTTTGATCCTTTTGTTCCAGGAGGAATAGCCTCTCATCATATTGCAGCAGGAACATTAGGCATATTAGCGGGCCTATTCCATCTTAG